TCGTAAAGGGGGAAGTTAAGAAAAAAAAAAAAGAATCGACCGTTCAACTATCCAAATTGCATGGGAAAAATGGCAGGAAGAGAAACATATTATAGGGGGTATATATCAATCCATATTGAATTGGCGATACATAAATGATAAAATCCACTTTGATTGGATAAAATACGGGTTTTCTATAGGATAGGTAAGAAAGAAAATACCCTTTCGAGATAGCAAATGATATAATAATCAGATCCTAATCTCAAAACAAACAAAACAAAAGGAAGGGGATATGGCGAAATCGGTAGACGCTACGGACTTAATTGGATTGAGCCTTGGTATGGAAACCTACTAAGCGAAGACTTTCAAATTCAGAGAAACCCTGGAATTAATAAAAATGGGCAATCCTGAGCCAAATCCTGTTTTCTCAAAACAAGGGTTCAGAGGGCGAAAAAGAGGATAGGTGCAGAGACTCAATGGAAGCTGTTCTAACAAATGGAGTTGACTGCGTTGGTAGAGGAATTGAAACTTCAGAAAGGATGAAGGATAAACGTATCTATTGAATACTATTGATGATTAATAATGGCCCGAATCCGTATCTGGGTTTTTGTATATGAAAGAAAAATGGAAGAATTGGTGTGAATTGATTTCACATTGATAAAAGAATCGAATATTCATTGATCAAATCATTCACTCCATAGTCCGATAGATCTATTAAAGAACTTATTATTCGGACGAGAATAAAGATAGAGTCCCGCTCTACATGTCAATACCGGCAACAATGAAACTTATAGTAAGAGGAAAATCCGTCGACTTTAAAAATCGTGAGGGTTCAAGTCCCTCTATCCCCAAAAAAATCCTATAATTGACTCCCAAAATATTTATCCTATCCGCTTTGTTCGTTAACGGTTCAAAATTCCTTTATCTTTCTAATTATTTTCAAATGTCTTTGGGCGTAAATGACTTTCTCTTCTCACATGTGATATAGAATACACATTCAAATGAAGCAAGGAATCCCTATTGGAATAATTCACAATCAATAGCATTACGCATACTGACACTTACAAAGTCGTCTTTTTAAAGATCCAAGAGATTAGAGGACTTGTAGAAAACTTTGTAATTTTCCCCTGTCCCTTTAATTGACACAGACCCCAGTCCTCTAATAAAATGAGGATGGGATGCTACATTGGGAATGGTCGGGATAGCTCAGCTGGTAGAGCAGAGGACTGAAAATCCTCGTGTCACCAGTTCAAATCTGGTTCCTGGCACATGGTTAATTTGTATTGTACGAGGTCCTTCTTTTTTTTTAGAAAAAAGAATTGATATGAGGCGAGATACATATTTATTTTGAATATGGATCATAATAGATACTTTTTTATATCTATCTTGAACAGATATACCCCATCTATAAACTATAAAATAGATGGGTAGAGTTTCTTAAATTCTTAAATTAAATATTCTTCAATTTTAAATAAATATTTAAAAAAGAAATTTCTATTAATTATACTTAATTATAAATTAAGTATCTAAAAAAAAATTATATCAAAATGTCAATACTTCATTTCATACCTATTTGATTTGAAAGGTTCAATTAGTCGGTTCAAAGACAAAAAAAAGTAGAAGTTTAATTAGACAAGATTAGGTTCAGATACAATACAAATCAATCGAATTCGATACCCTTTACATTACATTGCTTTGTATTTTATTTCCTAGTCGATTTGCTAATTCGTCCCGACGTTGCTTTCTAGAACCGGTCTAAGAAATAGGCGCAAATTCATACGAAATAAATCTCTTACAAATAAATGTAAGAATCCCAACGAATCACTAATTCTGTCTTTTTTTTGTTAGCCTATCCATAATTCCCTCCTAATATACAAATGAGCCTTCCATTATTCTGGTTAATGTTAATCTAGAACATAAAGTACAATCCTTGAATTTCTGAAACTGTATAAGTGGAAATTCCTTTCTTATCATTCAATGAGCATCTTGTATTTCATAAAAATTGGGGGCAATATAATCCTTACGTAAGGGCCATCCTATCCAACTTTCAGGCATTAAGATACGTTTCAAGCGTGGATGATTATGATAAGAGATTCCCAACATATCATAAGATTCTCGTTCTTGAAAATCCACACTTTTCCAAACCCAGAAAACAGACGGAATCTTAGGATTCCTTCTTGAGGCAAATACTTTTATGCATACCTCTTCTGGTTGATCCACACCATACTCTATTCTGGTAAGACGATACACACTAGCTAACAGTCCGCCAGGTGCTACATCATAGGCACATTGGGAGCGTAGATAATTGTAACCATATACGTATAAAATGACAGCAATGGAATGCCAATCATCGGGCTTTATTTGTAAAGTCTCGATTCCTTGATAATCAAAGCCCAAAGATCTATGAATTATCCCATGCTTCACGAGCCAAACAGACAAACGACCCTGCATCTTTTTTATCTCCCACATCTTTATTTAGAATATTTCACATTCTCGATCAAATTTATGAAGATTGACCCAC